ATTAGCTGATGAATTAGTAGTCGTTGTTCTTGTTTCTTTAGTACCTTTAGTGGTTCCTATACCAGTTATGTTCCTTGGATTATTTACAAGTGGTATTCAAGCTCTTATTTTTGCAACTTTAGCTGCGGCTTATATAGGAGAATCCATGGAGGGTCATCATTGACTGGTCGTTTTTTTCTTAGCGTAGCCGGTATGCCTGGCTCAAGATAATCTATTTAAGTCGCATAAAATATGCTAGATTACCAAAACAACAAAGAATAGCAAAAAAGATTACGATAGAAGGGAATTGTTGTAAAAAAAAAGGGGGGGGGATCTTTTAGATCTCTTTCCTAAACTTTAGGTTTGGCCCTTTATATCATAATCTCATACCTCCCTCCAATGAATATTCTATATTCTTCAGCCAATCCCAAATAGTAGTAGTTATAATTTGAATAAGAATTCTTATGGTATTATGATGTGCAATTAAAAAAAAAAGATCTTCTATAGTAACAATTAACCATTTCAGTGGATTTCATTCAACTCAACAACGATTGAAAATTAGATTAAACTAAACAATCAAATTAGAATTCTATGGACTTAGATTAATCAAATACTGATATTGAGATTTCTACACATTAATTTGGCATTCCGCATAATGAATCCGTCTATTTAGATTTAGATACTGTATCTATGTGTGATAGTGATAACTAAAATAGTTTCGTTTACAAAAAAGTGAGAGTCAAAAAAAAGTTTAGTTACGAGAGGGAGTCAAACTAGGTATATTAAATCTAATGGCTATAAGCCAACTTTTGTGGATGTTTCAAAAATGGATTCTCGATTCCTTAAGATACGAATAATTGGTTTACATTATGTAAAAAAGATATGTATATGTGATAATTGACTAGTTATATATGAACTAAAGCTATATAAAATGTGCCCTATTATTGTGAATTTCGATCGGGATTTTTATAGAAACCCTTCCATTTCATCTGTTCTGTAACTGTGAATTGGATGAAATAAAGTGAAATCAAGAAAAAGAATTCAAAGAAAGATTCCGAACAAAAAATGGAACAACTAAAGTCATATGAATTCACAAAGGCACGGAATTCGTAGAAAATAGGAACTAAAAAAGAGATATTGAAGTAGTTCGGATGATTCAATAATATTATTAATTGAATTCGGAGTTCTTAGTTTGTATTAGATGAATATTAGCGATGGAATAATAATTATTAAGTTATAATTCATTGTTTGATTGTATCATTAACCATTTTTTTTTATTTTTGTGCGAGGAACTTATTATGAATCCATTGATTTCTGCCGCTTCCGTTATTGCTGCTGGATTGGCTGTAGGGCTTGCTTCTATTGGACCTGGAGTTGGTCAAGGTACTGCTGCGGGCCAAGCTGTAGAAGGTATTGCGAGACAGCCTGAGGCGGAAGGAAAAATACGAGGTACTTTATTACTTAGTCTAGCTTTTATGGAAGCTTTAACAATTTATGGGCTGGTTGTAGCATTAGCGCTTTTATTTGCGAATCCTTTTGTTTAGTTTAATGCTAGAAATATTTTAAATACGTATAATTTTTATTATTTTATGGCCTTAGACTTGCTTTTCGAATTATATCACGATTTCGCTCCTACAATTATTTATTCGTTGAGACAATAACTCCGGGAAGGACTGATTTGAGGATGAGGAATTAGCATACCGACTCGCTTTCTTCCTTCCCCCTCTTAGTCCAACAGAACCCTTTTCCATTTTCGGAAATGTTGCAACGAGGTATTTCACAATTGAGGCGGGGCCTGGTACTTAATTCTAATAATTATAATTCTTATTGGGAATTTTAATTGAAACAAAAAAAATAGGGACAAAGTGATACAAAAATAACTTAACTTTGTTCTATTTTTTTAGTCTATCTATGTCTATCTATAAAGGGAGATCCTATGCAAAATGTAACCGATTCTTTCGTTTCCTTGGGTCACTGGCCATCCGCCGGGAGTTTCGGGTTTAATACCGATATTTTAGCAACAAATCTAATAAATCTAAGTGTAGTGCTCGGTGTATTGATCTTTTTTGGAAAGGGAGTGTGTGCGAGTTGTTTATTTCAAGAATAGGCTGGATCCAACCAGATGCACTTTTTTATTTTTTAGTTATAACGAGGAAAGAAAGGTGCACGATCCCACGAATTACTTCTGAATAAATTAAGAAATCATATGTAAGAACCATAGCATTTCGTAATTTGTTGGTAAATCCCCTTTGCTTTGATTCTCTATCAACCAACAATGTGGGACCATTAACATGGTTAAAGTTAAACCATTTTAAGTCCAGATGCAAAATGGTACTCTTTATACCACTATTAATATGGTAATACATAGATGGGTTCAAAATTGATAGTTAGAAATTTTTTCGATATATAGCACTCATATTGATAAAATGATTTGAACCCTTTAAAATTGGATTAGAAAAGTGGGCATTTCATCCCTTTTTATCCAATGCTGAATTGATGACCTATGTATAAAGTAAGAAGC